CAATTTTAAAAATTGTAAAAAACAAGAAGATGCCTGAAAAAGGGTTATTTTGATGTAATAAATTATGTTTTTTAACTCTTCTTATATTTTTTAATTCTAATTAAAATCTTGAATTTCAAAAATTCATATGATAACACCCAAATATAGAAAAATAAGCTAATTGTAAGCTATTGGATTCATAATTCAATTATAAGTATAACTTTTTTTCTAATTAATATATATATAATATTTCCTTTGTATAGAATTTCTATTATTTTTTCATTATCTGCTTCCTCCTGGATAATGATCTGAATAGGAATAGAACTTAACCTCCTAAGTTTTATTTTTATCATTATTCATGAAAAAACTATTTTTAATACTGAAAGAAGAATAAAATATTTTATAATTCAAGCTATAGGTTCTCTAATTTTTTTATTTGCTATCAGAATAAATATAATTTTTTATAATGAAAGTTCTTTAATTAATTCAATTGTCCCCCCTCTTGCGTTAATTTTTAAAAGTGGAATGGCCCCCCTCCATTCTTGAACACCCCCCATTGTAAGAAAATTTTCCTTTTTAGGAATATTTATATTTTTAACATGGCAAAAAATTGTTCCATTATTTATTTTATTTACTTCATGATCTTCATTAATTATATGAATTGGATTAATTAATATTATTACAGGAAGAATAAGAGGAATTAATCAATCTTCCCTACATAAAATACTTATTTTTTCCTCAATTAATAATATCGGATGAATATTAATAAGAATAATAGAATCTGTATTATTATTTTTACTATTTTTTTTATGTTATACTATAATTAATTTTTTATTAATTAAATTTATATGCACTTATAAAATTAAATGATTAATTCAAATTAAATCTAATGAAATAAATATTAAATTTTATTTTTTAAGTTTAATAATATCACTAGCAGGGCTCCCCCCATTTTTAGGATTTCTTCCTAAATGATTAGTAATTAAAAAATTGTCAGAATCTTTTCCTATATTTACTTTTACCGCCATTATTTTTTCTGTTTTTACCTTATTTTTTTATCTCAAATCTTCTATAACTATAATAATTTCATACACTACAACTAGTAAATGAAATATTAATTCATCTTTTAAAATAAGATTAACTTTTATATTAACTACTAATATTTTTAGACCTTGTTTACTTACTCTAATGACCTAAAAAGTCTTAAGTTAAATAAACTAAACTCATAACCTTCAAAGTTAAAATTAAATTTTTAGACTTTGAAAATTTTTAACTTAAATTTAGTTACCTTTAAATTTGCAATTTAACATCATACTTGAATAAAAAATTAACAAAAAAACATATGTTTATTCAAGAATTTACAGTTCCCAGCTTTTTTTCAGCCATCTTGTCTTTATGATATGAATTTTAAGAACAAATCATAAAACAATTGGGATTCTTTATTTTATATTTGGAATTTGATCAGGTCTTCTAGGACTTTCTTTAAGATTAATTATTCGATTAGAGTTAAGTCAATCCTCCCCCCTTTTATTAAATGATCAAATTTATAACACTATTGTTACAGCTCATGCTTTTATTATAATTTTTTTTATAACTATACCTATTTTAATTGGAGGATTTGGTAATTGACTAGTACCTTTAATAATTGGAGCACCTGATATAGCGTTCCCCCGTTTAAATAATTTAAGATTTTGACTTTTAATCCCTTCTTTATACTTACTAATTATAAGAAGTCTAATTGACCAAGGAGTAGGGACAGGTTGAACCGTTTACCCTCCTCTCTCAAATTCTATATTTCATAGTGGTTATTCAGTAGATATTGCAATTTTTTCGTTACATTTAGCTGGTATTTCATCTATTTTAGGAGCAATTAATTTTATTACAACAGTAATAAATATACGTAGATGTATATGTAGAATAGAAAAAATACCTCTTTTTGTTTGATCAGTTTTAATTACTGCATTCTTATTACTATTAGCCTTACCTGTATTAGCTGGTGCTATTACGATACTTTTAACAGATCGTAATTTGAACACTTCTTTTTTTGATCCTGCAGGAGGGGGAGATCCTATTTTATACCAACATTTATTCTGATTTTTTGGTCACCCTGAAGTTTATATTTTAATTTTACCAGGATTTGGCCTTATCTCTCATATCACAACACAAGAGAGAGGTAAAATTTCTTCTTTTGGAACTCTAGGAATAATTTATGCTATATTAGCAATTGGAATTTTAGGATTTATTGTTTGAGCCCATCATATATTTACAGTAGGTATGGATGTTGATTCACGAGCTTATTTTACTTCAGCAACTATAATTATTGCTGTGCCAACAGGAATTAAAATTTTCAGATGATTAGCTACTATTTATGGAATAAAAATATCTCTATCTCCAAGAATTTTATGATCTCTAGGATTTATTTTCTTATTCACAGTAGGAGGATTAACAGGAGTTATCCTTGCTAATTCTTCTATTGATATCATTCTTCATGACACTTATTATGTCGTTGCACATTTTCATTATGTTTTATCTATAGGTGCTGTATTTGCTATTATTGCAAGATTTATTAATTGATATCCTTTAATAACAGGAGTAACAATAAATAAAATATTACTTAAAGCTCAATTCTTAAGAACTTTTATTGGAGTAAACTTAACATTTTTTCCTCAACACTTTCTAGGATTAATAGGTATACCCCGACGTTATTCTAATTACCCAGATTTATTAATTTTTTGAAACATTATTTCATCTTTAGGGTCTATAATTTCACTTTTTTCAGTTATTATATTCTTTATTATTATTTGAGAGTCTCTTTTCTATAAACGTATAGTAATTTCTAATACAAACTTTATAATAATTGAATGAATACAAAACTTTCCTCCTATTGAACACAGTTACTCTGAAGTACCTTCTATTCTAATTAAATAAATCTAATGTGACAGATTAATGTATTAAATTTAAAATTTAAGTATGAATAGAATTTCCTTTAGAAATAGATTGAATAAAAATTTCACTTTATGATAATGCTTCCCCTATTATAGAACAATTAATTCTTTTTCATGATTATAGAATACTTATTATTATTACTATTTTATCTACTGTCTCATTCCTAATAATTAAAATAATAAAAAATAACTTTTTTAGTAGTTCAATTTTAGAGAATCAAATAATTGAATTAATTTGAACTTTAATCCCCACAATTATTTTAAGATTTATTGCTCTACCCTCTCTTCATTTATTATATTTAATAGATGAACTTTACAATCCACTACTTACTATTAAAATTCTAGGTCATCAATGATATTGAAGTTATGAATATAATGATTTCAATTCTATTGAATTTGATTCTTATATACTTCCGACAAGAACTTTCCGACTTCTTGAAGTTGATAATTCAACACCAATTCCTCTTAACTGTCAAATTCGTTTAATTACTTCTTCTCATGATGTTCTCCATTCTTGAACAATTCCAGCTATGGGATTAAAAATAGATGCTACTCCTGGACGACTTAATCAAATAGCACTATTCTCCAACCGAACAGGAAGATTCTTTGGACAATGTTCTGAAATTTGTGGCGCTAATCATTCTTTCATACCTATTGTTGTAGATATTATTCCTGTAAAATATTTCATTTCATGAATTAAAAACTTTAATTTATTTAGTGACTGAAAAGCAAGTAATGGTCTCTTAAACCAATTTATGGTATCCGCAACTACCCTAAATAAAGAAATTAGTTAAACTAATAACACTGAGTTGTCAAATCAGAATTATATTAATATATTTCTTTATCCCTCAAATAGCTCCTATACCTTGAATTCTTATTTTATTTTTATCTTTATTTACATTACTCTATATTTCTTCTTATATTTTTTTCTATATTCAACAACAACAAACAACGTCCCCACAATACAAAAAAAAACATTTTTATTAACATGATAATAAGTATATTTTCTATATTTGACCCTACAGCAATATTTAATCTTCAAATTAACTGATTTATAACTTACTTAGTTTTATTTTTGTTACCTACATTATATTGAAAATCCTATTCTCGTTCTAATAAAATTTTACAATTAATTATAATTCTTTTACACAAAGAATTTAATTCTTTATTTTTAAATAAATTCACAATAAAAGGAGCCACTTTAATTTCTATTTCTTTATTTTTATTAATTATAACTAATAATATTAGAAGAAATTTTCCTTACACTTTTTGTTCATCTGCTCACTTAAGTTTTTCTTTAGCTATTTCTATTCCTATCTGAATATCTATTATTTTATTTTATTGATTAAATTTAACAAATACAATATTAGCTCATTTAGTACCAAATGGAACCCCTTCAATTCTTATACCTCTAATAGTTATAATTGAATTAACAAGAAATATTATTCGACCTTTGGCATTATCAGTGCGACTTACAGCTAATTTAATTGCTGGTCATTTGTTAATAACACTTTTAGGAAACACTTTTAATATTAATAGAAACTTTTGAATCGTTATTCTTATTATTCAAACTTTATTTTTATTGTTTGAAATTATAGTTGCTTTAATTCAATCTTACGTCTTTTCTGTATTAATAACTCTTTACTCTAGAGAAATTACTTAATGAAAAAAAATCATCAATTTCATTTAGTCGATCCTTCTCCTTGACCTTTAATTATTTCTTTTGTTATTCTTAATTATGTTTCCTTTTCTATTCTTTTTTTCAATACAAAGATTAAATTACCAATAACAATTTCTCTAATTATAATTATCTGAATTATATTTACCTGATGGCGAGATGTTCAACGAGAAAGAACTTTTCAAGGATATCATACTTTTTCGGTAGTAATTTCTATAAAATACGGTATAATGTTATTTATTACTTCAGAAGTATTATTTTTTATTAGATTTTTCTGAAGATTTTTCCATCATAGATTGTCTCCAAACCATGAAATAGGATTCTTATGACCACCGTTAAATATTCAAAGTTTTAACCCATTAAATATTCCTTTAATAAACACAATTATTTTATTAAGTTCAGGAATTTCAGTGACATGAACACATGCATCTATAATTTCAAATAATTTTTATGAAACAAAAAAAAGTTTATTAATTACTGTTTCTCTAGGGATTTATTTTTCACTATTACAATTTTACGAATACAATTCTTCTCCGTTCTGTATTAGTGACTCCGTTTATGGAAGAACTTTCTTTATTACTACAGGCTTTCATGGAATCCATGTTCTTATTGGAACTATTTTCTTATTCTTTATAACACTCCGAATAAATAAACTTTATTTTTCCAAGACTCATCATCTAGGATTAGAAATGGCTATTTGATATTGACATTTTGTTGATGTTGTTTGATTATTTTTATATATAACAATTTACTGATGAGGAAAATAATTTAAAATTATCTTATTAGTATATTTATTACATCTAATTTCCACTTAGAAAATCTAAGGATAAGATAATTATTTTATCTATATATATAATTATTATTTTAAATGTTGTCTTAATTTCTATTATTAAAATCATTCCTATTATTAATATTCACAAATTTCTAGACCGAGAAAAACCTTCTCCTTTTGAATGTGGGTTTGATCCTTTCTCTAACCCTCGAATTTCTTTTTCAGTACATTTTTTTTCTGTTTGTTTAATATTCCTTATTTTTGATATCGAAATTACTTTAATTTTACCTTTACCATTAATTAAAACATATATAAAAATGATGCACTGAATTCTATTTTCCTTTTTTATATTAATCATTCTAATTATAGGATTAATTTTAGAATGAAAAGAAAGTTCTATAGAATGAAAATAGGATTATAGTTTAAAATTAAAACATTTAAATTGCACTTAAATAATATATTCAATTATTAATCTGAAAATAAAGAAGTAAAATTTTACATTTAGTTTCGACCTAAAAATAAGAGTATCTCCATATTTATGAATAAAAGTCAAAAAGAGACAAATTATTGTTAATAATTTAAATGAAAAAAATTCTTATTCAAGGAGTCAAAGAGAGAGCTGCTAACTATCTCAGAGCAAGTAATTGTTGGACACCCCCTTTTGTAGTTTAAAAAACATTATATTTTCATTATAAAAATGATTCTATCCAAAAGTTACCACCACTTAAATTTCTTCAAAATTCCGTTCTTCTTAAACTATTTGGAAATACAAGTAAAATTATAATTAAAGTTACCCCTAGAGAATAAAAATAATTATTTTCTGACACTAAAATAGTTTTTATTCAAACTGCTGTAGAAACTCTATTTATTTTTATATTTAATAAAATAGATTCCAATCATCCTTGGTCGAGAGATTTTATAACCATAAAAAAGTTTTGAATGATAACTCTTCTTATTTTAGTTAATCTTCTTATAAAAAATATATTAACAGAAAAGTAAGAAAATTTTAAATTTATTTGAGTTACACCGTGTCATAAAATTCCTAAACAAACCATTAATATTGGTAAAATTTTTTGTTCAAAACTCAAACATACTAAATGTAATTCTTGAGTCGCTCAATTTAGGCTCCCCCCAGCCAAAATATTTATTACTCCTAAAAATATAATTCTTAATCTTATATTTAATGAAGGTTCTGTTCAAATAATTCACCCTAAAAAAGAAGATAAAAATATAATTGTACGTACACAATAAGTAACTGTAATCAAAGCTATAAAAACTAAAAATAATCCAATTCCTACCCCCCCATAACTACAAATAGAAATTTCTAATAAAGCATCCTTTGAGTAAAACCCTGAAGTAAATGGAAGCCCTATTAAATTAAAAATAGATACATTTAATGAAATTTTAATACATAAGTCAATATTTAAATTACCTATTTTTCGTAAATCTTGAATTATTATTCCTCTATGAATAATAGATCCAGCACATATAAATAGTAACGCTTTAAATAATGCATGAATTAATAGATGAAAAAAAGCAATATAAGGAAATCCTACACATAAAATTAACATTATAAATCCTAACTGCCCTAATGTAGAAAGTGCAATTACACGTTTTAAATCATACTCTTTTAAAGCTGAAACTCCGGCAACCAATACAGTTAATAAGGATATAATTAATAAAAAATATAGTAATTGAGATAAAATAAATATATAATAAAATCGAATTATCAAATAAACTCCCGCAGTAACTAATGTAGAAGAATGAACTAATGATGAAATTGGAGTAGGCGCTGCTATAGCAGCAGGTAATCATGCTCTAAAAGGAACCTGAGCACTTTTTGTTATACAAGCTAACACTAAAAATAGAATCCCTACTCCTTTTTCCCAAAATAAGAATATGCCTCTTATTCTAAATCATACAATAGATAAAATTAATATTCTATCCCCTAACCGGTTTGTAGCAGCAGTAATAAACCCAGAATTAAAACTATCTACTCTTTTATAATAAATTACCAAACAATAGGAAACAATTCCTAACCCATCTCATCCGAATAAAACTCCTAATACACTAGGACTTATAATTATAAATAATATAAAAAAAATGAATATTAAAGTTATTCATAAAAATCGATGACATTCTATTCCTATATATATTTTTGAATACACTAGAATCAAAGAAGAAATTACTAAAACAATAAACATAAATAACCAAGATATCCAATCTAAATAAATAATAAATGTAAAAGATACAGAATTGACAAATATTATTTCAATTTCGTAAAGATGCCCACAATTTAATCTAAAAGAAATTATTGATATTATAAAAAATATGAAACAAATTATTCTTATAAAAAAGGAAATAAAATAAAATTTTCTTAAAATTTTCAAAATTAAAATACAAAATAAATTTTGATTCCACAAATCACTGTTTTTTTTAAACTATTTTAATAAAAAGTTATCAATCTTAAATCTAAAATTAATAAATTTAAGGGAACCCAATGTAAAAACATTATTAGTAATTCTTTAATTTTAAAAGAACAAAAATTATAATAATTTAAACATATACCTTGCTGGGAAAATGAAAATAAATAAATTCTATATATAGCTCTTAATAAACCTAAAACTCCTATGATAATAAAAATTGAATTTCTTCATCTTAAAATTCTAATAAATAATAAGATTTCACCGGGTAAATTTAAACAAGGAGGAAAAGATAAATTAGAAGAACAAAATAAAAATCATCATAAACTACAAGAAGGTATTAATATTATAATTCCTTTATTTAAATATAATCTACGACTAAGTGTCCGATCATATGTCATCCCTAAAATACAAAAAAGACCTGATGAGCATAGTCCATGACCAATTATTAAATAAATTCCTCCATTAATACCAGTTTCCCGTAAAGTTAAAAGTCCAGATAAAACAACTCTTATATGAACAATAGAAGAATAAGCAACTAATATTTTTATATCTCTTTGAGTAAAACAAATTCCTCTTAAAATCAACCCTCCTAAAACACTTAAAATAATAATATAATAAGAATTAAAATAAACTAAATCCCCTATTACAAAAGAAATCTTAACAATACCATAACCTCCTAATTTTAATATAACACCTGCTAAAATTATTGACCCAAAAACTGGAGCTTCAACATGTGCACGAGGAAGCCATAAATGTAGACCAAATATTGGGAATTTAACTAAAAATGCTATTATAAATATAAAATAAAACAAAAATGTTTTCATTATATAATTATATGTTATATAAAAAATTCCAATCAATAATGGAAGAGAAAAGAAAACTGTGTATAAAATTATATACATCCCTGCTTCTAATCGATCAGGTTGGTAACCTCAACCAAAAATAATTAAAAGAATAGGGATAACTCTTATTTCAAACCCTAAATAAAATATTAGTATTCTTTCACAATAAAAAACTAATAGTAAACTAAATAATATAAAAATAAATACAATATAAAGATCAAACTTTTTTATGTTTCTTTTAATAGACATTAATATCATAATTGTTAATCATACTCTTAAAATAATTATTATTAATTTTACAAGATATTCTCCTTCATCATAAATTTTTAATAGGAGAAAAATAAGATAAAAAATTAAAGAATTTATTATTAATATTCAATTATTTATAACCACAAGAATTAAAACTCCTATTATAATTTCTAACATGAATAAATTAATAAGCATTTACTGTAATCTCTCCCATGTGTTCGTACTATAAGTGTGAGTAAACAAAGGCCTATAACAGCTTCACATACTAAAATAATAATAAAATAAATTAAAATATTAAAATCATACAAAAACCCACATAAAAAATTAATTAACAACAATAATATAATAAGGGAAAGAAATTCCAATCTTAGCAATATTATTAAAATATGTTTTTTTTTCATAAAAAATATAATTATACCAAAATAAAATATAAATAAACAACTTGAAAAAATTAACAAAGTTTTAGTAGTTTAAATTAAAATATTGATTTTGTAAATCAAAGTTAAATTTTTTTTCTAAAACATCAGCAAGAAAACTTAATATCTTTAGTCTCCAAAACTAATATTTTAATTTAAACTACTAGCTGTATAATAAAAATTATTTTAGCTTTTATATTAACATTATCAACATTTATAATAAATTTAACACACCCCTTACCTTTAGGATTAATAATTTTGATTCAGACTATCTTTATTTGCTTAATTACACGAATTGTAACTTTTTCATCTTGAATACCATTAACTATATTTTTAGTAATAGTTGGAGGTCTAATAATTATTTTTATTTATGTAACAAGTGTATGCTCAAACAAAAAATTTAATAAAAAAAAAAGAAAACTTTCTCTATTCTTTATTCTCATTTCTATTTTAATAATTTATAATCAATCTTTTATAATTAACTTTTTTGACACAGTCCAACTTAAAGATAATTTTAATTTTGAATTTTTTAAACTTTTTATACCGGTAAATTTAAGTTCATCAATATTTATTTTCCTTTATTTATTAATTGCACTTATAATTATAATTAATTTGCTTAGAAAAAGAAAAGGGCCTTTACGAAAAAAATACTAATGTTATCTAAAAAAAACAAATATAACCCTTTATTTCATCCTATCTACTCTACATTAATTAATTTACCTACCCCTTCAAACATTAATATTATATGAAATTTTGGATCTCTGTTAGGATTAATACTAATTATTCAAATTATTTCAGGATTATTTTTAGCAATACATTTTTCTGCTAATATTGTTATTGCTTTTGAAAGAGTTATTCATATCTGTCGAGATGTAAATAATGGGTGACTCATCCGAGTAATTCACTCAAATGGAGCATCTTTTTTTTTTATTTTCATTTATATACATATTGGCCGTGGTTTATATTTTAATTCTTCTCAACTAGTAAAAACTTGAATAAGAGGTATTTTAATTTTATTCTTACTAATAGGGACTGCTTTTATAGGGTACGTTCTTCCTTGAGGACAAATATCTTTTTGAGGGGCTACTGTAATTACAAATTTATTATCAGCTATTCCTTATTTAGGAGAAATTATAGTTTTATGATTATGAGGGGGATTCGCAGTTGATAACCCAACACTAACACGATTTTTTACAATTCACTTTTTACTCCCTTTTTTATTATCAGGATTAATTATTTTCCACCTAATTTTTTTACATGAAACTGGATCTTCAAACCCTTTAGGAACCCCTATTAATAATGATAAAATTCCCTTTTATCCTTATTTTCTTACTAAAGATTTGTTAGGATATTTTATCTTTTTTGTTTTATTTATTATTTTAATTTTATATTTACCTTATTTTCTTAATGACCCAGATAATTTTATCCCAGCAAACCCTTTAAACACGCCTCTCCATATTCAACCTGAGTGGTATTTTCTTTTTGCTTATTCTATTTTACGAGCTATTCCTAATAAACTTGGAGGAGTTATTGCTTTGATTTGTTCTATTTTAATTTTATTCACACTAAGCATATTTTCTCCTACATACTTTAAAGGAATACAATTTTATCCTTTAACACAACATTTATTCTGATTATGAGTAAATATTGCAATTTTATTAACTTGAATTGGTATAAAACCTGTTGAACAACCATTTATTTTTATTAGCCAGATGCTTACATTTTTTTATTTTATAGTATTTTTTTCTTTACCTATTTCCCAGCAAATTTGAGATAAAATTTTTAAATAGTTATTTAATTTATACAAAATATTTACCTTGAAAGTAAAACAAGAATTTATTTCTGTAACTTCACTTAAATTTACCGACATGCTGGTTCTGTGTTAACAGTATATTACTGTTAACACAAAACTCTCACATAAAATATTATTAAACATATTCTTGAACATAAGTAAATTTTTCAACATAAGTTTATAAGTTTATCATATCGATAACGAGGAAGAGTCCCTCGAATAATGATAATAATTGAGCTTAAAATTATAAGTTTAACAAAAAATGATAAATATAATATATCTCCTCCTAAAAATATTATACTTAAAAGTATACTTGCAAATAAAATTCTTAAATACTCTCCTAAAAAAATAAATGAAAATCCTGAACCCCCATATTCAACATTAAACCCTGAAACTAATTCAGACTCACCTTCAGAAAAATCAAATGGAGTACGATTAAGTTCTGCAAGAAAAGAAACAAACAATATTAAAAATACAGGAAATATAAGAACTACAAATCAAATAATTTTCTGATAAACAAAAAAATAATATAAGTTCATTCTATTAATTAAATAAATTGAACAAAGAATAAGTAAAAAAAATCTTACCTCATAAGAAATAGATTGAGCAATTACACGCATACATCCTAAAATTGAATAGCAAGAATTTGAAAACCATCCAGAAATCATGATCCCATACACACCTATACTTAAAATTGAAAACATAAAAAGAATTCTAAACTTCCATCTTAAAACAATAAAAAAGTATGGATAACATAATCACACCATCAATCTAATACTTAACGTAACAATTGGTCTTACTCAATAAGGATAAAAATTAGATTTTAGAGGAAATATAATTTCTTTTGTATACAACTTTACAGCATCAGAAAAAGGCTGAAACAACCCTAAAAGCCCTACTTTATTAGGACCTTTACGAATTTGAATATAGCCTAAAATTTTTCGTTCTAATAGAGTTAAAAAAGCTACTCCAATTAAAGAAAATAAAAGTATAAAAAAACAAGAAACAAAATTAGAAAATATTACTATTTGTAAAAATTACATAAATAAATTCTAAACTTAACACATTTGTCTGCCAAAATAGACGAAAGTTTAATTTTAAATAACTACAAAATAATAAAAATTAATTTAACTAATCCTTTCGTACTAAATTAAAAAAATATACAAGAAGATAGAAGCCAACCTGGCTCACGCCGGTTTGAACTCAAATCATGTAAAATTCTAAAGTCGAACAGACTTAATATTTAAATTACTACACCTAAATATAATTTTAATTCAACATCGAGGTCATAATCTTTTCTACAAATATGATCTTTAAAGAAAAATTATGCTGTTATCCCTAAGGTAATTAGATCTTATTATCTAAATTTTAGGATCTTAAATTTACTTACCAGTAATTAAAAAAGAAAAGTTAGTTTCTAGTCACCCCAACTAAAAAATAATTTTTCAAGTTTATTTTTAAATTCTATAGGGTCTTATCGTCCCTCTTAAATAATTAAGCTTTTTTACTTAAAAATTAAATTCAAATTTCATAATAATAAAAAAGTTAATTTCACGTTCCACCATTCATACAAGCCTTTAATTAAAAGACTAATGATTATGCTACCTTTGTACAGTCAAAATACTGCAGCTATTTACCTAAGCATTGAGCAGGTGATACTAAAAATATATTCCTTACAGAAATGTTTTTGATAAACAGTCGAAAATTAAATTTGCCGAATTCTTAACTATTATTTTTTTATTCTACTAATTCAATCATTATTTTTTTAATATAATAGTTCTTATAAATAACTTTAACCCCCTATTAGAGTTATTTTTAAACTATTATTATAAATAAATTAATTTTTACATATTAAATAAATTGCAAATTATAAGCAAATAAATTAAATAGCAGTCCCCCAACTACTATTAATTATATAAGCTTATCCTTACAAAATTTTTTAATTTGAATACGTGATCAATGTACTCAATATCAAATTAATTTAATTAAATTAAAAAATAAAGTAACTAGATATAAAAAATCTGTATTTTTTTCAAATCCAAACCAAAATAATAATTAATTATTACACAATAATTTAACAATTAGTTTAAATCTTTTTTTTTCGAGAAATTATTCTAAAAAGAAACTTTAAATTAACCCTGATACAAAAGGTACAACGTAAAATCTTTTAATAATAAATAAACTGAAGCCTCCCCCTTTCAGTTTATTTATTATTGATTTTACTACACTTTTTTATTAAATTAACAATTTAAATAGAGTAAAACTTTCCAGTATCTTATTAATGTAAATAATAAACTTATATTAGCTATATACTCAATTAAATTTTAATTCCAGATACACCTTCCGGTACACCTACTATGTTACGACTTATCTTACTTTAAGCAAGAGCGACGGGCAATGTGTACATATTTTAGAATCTATATTCATTTAATTGTTATATAATCCTTTTACTTTCAAATCCTATTTTCTTAGTTAAAATTTAACTAATTCCATTCATAGTATTTAATGTAACCCATTTTTTTCTTTTAAATACTGCACCTTGACCTAACATAAACTCCATAAAAAAAAAGAAAATAAAATTTCTTAATATATTCATGACAGCGGTATACAAGTATCTTAATAAAAGTAAGTTATAATTGTGGATTATCAATTAACAAACAGATTCCTCTGATAAGATAAAATACCGCCAAATTTTTTGAGTTTCAAGATCTTAGCTTTTACTACTCCAAAAATTTACATAAAAATAACAGGGTATCTAATCCTGGTCCAATGAATAATTTCTCAATTTATAAAATTAGATATTACTTTAAATTTAAAATTTTACCTTAAAATTTAATATATTCACCCACTTTACCATTATAATTAATATTATTCTTAAATTTCTTTGAATTCGTTGTTTAACCGCAACTGCTGGCACAAAATTAGTTAATTCTAAAATCAATTTCTAAATCAAAATTTCTTTTAGAATTAAAAATATTTACTGTCGAAAATATTTCAAATAGTTAAACAATAATTTACATGTAAATAAAAGAAACAAGAAATTATTTATACCAAAATAAAATATATTATATAACCAACAAATATAAATTAACATTAAAGCTAGACCGTAAACTTATACAACTTTTAATATAAGTTTAAAAAGAATACATTTATTCTGTTTACTCTTAAAGTATGACTCTTCAGTTTTTTTTTTTCACTTTAAAACTGAAGAGTCCGTTTAAGATACAAAATATCTAATTATTTAATGACTGTTAATAATTTTATTATATAGTATTAATTTTTTAGATAAAATTAAAATATTTATATATAATATATATATATGTATATACACATACATATAATAATATATATATATATATGTACATATATATATATAATATATGTGTATGTGTATATATATTTAAATATATATATACACATACACATATATATAATAATATATATATATATATATACATATATATATATAATATATGTGTATGTGTATATATATTTAAATATATATATACACATACACATATATATAATAATATATATATATATATATAATTATATATATATATATAATATATGTGTATGTGTATATATATATATATATATACACATACATATATATATAATAATATATATATATATATATAATTATATATATATATAACTCCTACTCTATTGTTAAGAGTAGGAGTTATATATAATATATAAATAAATATATATATATTAAATATTTATTATATATATAATATTTTTTACCATATTTTTTTAGATACTAAAAATTACTTCTAAAAAAATATTTTTCAGTTTTTTTTTTTTAAAAATTTTTTTTTTTTAAAAAAAATGTGTTAAAATTATGTTTTTTTTTAGTTGATAAATTCTTGATTTTTTTATCATTCTAATGTTAAGCTTTCTAAAAAGTAAAAAAAATTAAGAACTATTTTTTTTTTATTTATATTAATTTTCTTCTATTTTACTACTTTAATAAAGAAAACCTTTAAATTTAATTAATTTTTTAAAAAAAAACTTACTTAAAAGAAATAAAGAACTTATTTAAAATCTTAATGTTAGTCAACATTTTTAGGTTATTTAATA